GTTCCTATGGAGCTACATTGCAACAAATCTTCTTTTTCTGCAGCATTGCTTCTATGATCTTAGGAGCACTGGCCGCCATGGCCCAAACGAAAGTCAAAAGACCTCTAGCTCATAGTTCAATTGGACATGTAGGTTATATTCGTACTGGTTTATCATGTGGAACCATAGAAGGAATTCAATCACTACTAATTGGTATCTTTATTTATGCATTAATGACGATAGATGCATTCGCCATAGTTTCAGCATTACGGCAAACCCGTGTCAAATATATAGCGGATTTGGGCGCTCTAGCCAAAACGAATCCTATTTCGGCTATTACCTTCTCCATTACTATGTTCTCATACGCAGGAATACCCCCCTTAGCCGGCTTTTGTAGCAAATTCTATTTGTTCTTCGCCGCTTTGGGTTGTGGGGCTTACTTCCTAGCCCCAGTGGGAGTAGTGACTAGCGTTATAGGTTGTTGGGCGGCCGGAAGGTTGCCACGAGTAAGTAAGTTTGGGGGACCGAAGGCAGTTCTCCGCGCACCGGACACGTAGCTTACCGAATCAGTTGCGACACGGATGGGAATGCATGCTACGAAAGATAGGGTCGAGTCTGATACATCAACCGTCTACTCAATATCCTTGGACGAGTCCATAATCACTACACGAGATGAACCTTGGTTTGGTGAATTGAAGTTGGCCTTAGGTGGTTTAGGACTCCCAGTTACTGCGCGCGATCGTATACTGAGGTGCTCCCCGCCGGTTGTTGGAACGACGCGAGCCGGGCCTCGATTCAGAAAGATGAAGGGCCCAAAAGTATAGAAATAGGGGGTTACAAATTCCCCATCTCATTGGGGGCGGAAAACGAATCGACATCTCGATGTGATACAGCCTTTTCTAATCTAATTTAGTTGGGAAAGAACGGCGAAGTCCATCCGAAGCGTCCAATGAAGAAATTGAGGAGAGCAAAGCGCCAATGGCGCGCGAAGCGCATGCGGAAGGAGCACGGAGAAAACTCCGTGTGGAGGAGAAGCAGCCGAGCTCATTCCCTTCGCTTCCTGGGCCAAAAGCAGTGCAGTCTTTCCTGGCCAAATCAAGGATTTGGGGCTTCTTGCTACGCAACTTTACTATAGAAATCCATTTTTTTAGTAATATATGAATAGAAAGATAGATCCATCCATCTATCCTATCCGATTTAGATTTTGATATCTAAAAAATAATCGATTTCATTCAACGTTTGATGAAAAGAACTGCGCTTAGCCCCCCCGCTCATGAAAGGGCTCTGCTGCGATGGATGGCAGAGGGTCCTTAGTACCCCCAGCACTGGAGTGATCCAGTAGCCGGGAAGGGGCCTAGAAGTGCCTACTACTACACCACACTACACTTGGCTCTACACATTTACAGAGCTAACCCCTGTCCAGTGTCTGGCAGAGCTAAGGGGGCTTCAATCCAATTTCCTTATCCCCATCTTTGCCCAGGCTAACGGGGCCTTACAACTTCGGGGGGGTGGAGAAAGTGGACAAAACAGACTCGCATTCCCCAGTCGAAAAGATGGGTTCCTTTTTCGTCTCGCATTTCTCATCGAACAGGAAAATCATCATATTGAAAACGCTCCTAACCCAAGCCCCTCCTTCGTAGAGCCGTGTATTGTAGGTGATCCGAACATGCCCGGAGACAGCCTTCCATAGAGGCAAGTGAAGTTGGTGAGCCGTATGATGGGCAACTATCTCCTGCGGTTCGGAGAGGACTCAGCTGTTAGTTAGTACCCCCGTCGGTTTCGGGGTGGACCCTTTTACTCTATTTTATTATATACGCTTAGCGAAAAGAATGTTTTTTGATACACCTAGGACATGGATTCTATATGAACCAATGGATCGTGACAAGTCGTTACTACTAGCAATGACTTCCTCTTTCATTACTTCATCCTTTCTATATCCCTCTCCCTTGTTCTCAGTTACTCATCAAATGGCACTCAGTTCATATCTTTAAGTTCGGTCATTGACAAGGTTCAAAGAAAGGGTGGGTGGGCCATTGATAAAGAATCGATTCAAAAGCACAATGCTAGCAGATGGCGGGCCTCCGCTTTTCTTTTCATTAATGAAACCTGCCAGTTATTTTGGACTCAAATCAAAAAGACAAAAAATGAGGATTATTCAGGCTTGTTCAAAAGAAAAAAAAAGGTAGGGGAAAAAAGGTCGCCGACTGCTACTAAGAACCTAACAGAACTTTTTTTAACTTAGGTGACAATTAGAATACTCACAACCATTTTTATAAGTGCACAAAAGCGAGCCATCTTATAGTATTGCAACAAAACCGTGCAGCTGCCTCGCTAGCGAAGGATTTCCCAAGCCCTGATCGAGCTGAGTGGCTTTTTTACAGAGAGAGGCACAGTATCGGAGTCAGAATCAAGAAGAGCAGTTGAAGGAAAAGCCGTATTTAATTGTTGGGTGGTCGTAGATCAGGTGGAACATAGTAGTTAATTTCTCTCTCCTGATCCGGTTTCGATTAAGGTTTCTGTCTATCCATCAGGTTAGGTTTCGACCTAAGCATGGTTGGGCTTCCTCGTAGGGTAACCAAACCATGCCTCGCAGCATTGATTTCTTCTTTTCATTCTCAGAACAATCTCCAGAAAGACAACATGTCAACAAAATAGGAAGCAACATCCAATTCTCATTCGGAACGGGCTCGAGAGCTTCAATCAGACTTAGGGAGCGAGGAAAGCAGCAGAAGGGCGGTCTCCGGCTTAGGCGTCAGACATGATTCTTTTCCGAACAAATCGAAGAACCTAATGGATCGAACTCTCATCCTTGACTGCTACGAAAGATATCGTCCTTGCGTTGCGGAAGGAACGTTCTGTTCTCTTTTGAGTTGGAGGCAAGAGCTCCTTCTTCAATTTGTTTACTGCCATACTTTTCATTTCCCGCCCACCGTTCTGAAACCTTGCCAAGAATGTCTGGCTATTCTAGAGGTAGCTAACACGTAATGGACCCCCCTCTCCAACTAGCAGTTCGTTGATTGGTAATATCATTGATACAACAAATTTTACATTCTTTGACAGGATATTGACTGGAGAACAGTACCGTCTAGCCAGGACCGAAAGAACCAGCTGTTGTGGACGAAGAAATGCGTGCTTCTATAGCAATATTTTTAAGGTTGTTTGAGTTCTGGCTGGGATGGACCTATCAACTCTAACCGAGCGATAGGGCTCCGTAAAGTTGATCATTACGAATGTTACGATTCATTCGATTGGGGGGTTCAATGCTTTTCGGAAGCCTCCCCCTCATTTAAATTCCTGCATCGGGAGTTAGGAATCTCAGTCCGTCCCTTTATTACTCGAAAGGCAGTCTTATTGGACCCCTTCGGGAATTCATTCTTCTTGGCGGCTACCCCCTCAACGTTTTGAGTAGGCCTTTGGGACCGGAAACAAGAAGTTGTTGCGGTGCCAGTAGGGATAATCAAAGCCTAGAGTAGGATTGGCTCCAACCGGATGAGAATAAGCCCTTCTCTGCTGCAGTTGCACGGCAAGGGAAGGGCAGTTCGGAAAAGGCAAGGTTCGTTCGGGTCCTTTCTCGGGCTTCTTTGTTCGTCTATCCCCTTTCTCGCCTTGTTGCTCCATAATGACCACTCGACTTCTATTCATACGGATTTCTTTCTCTTTATTGGGGAGGAGTTTTTTTTGATGATCGAAGGTTTGAATCCATCTCCAGAACGCTCGACTGCTTTGAAACGAGAAGGGCTGTTGTAAGTCTACGGTTTAGAGCATTACCAAGATAGCTAGTTAGCTCCTAGTAGCTCTTAGTAGATAGCCGGGCTTTTTACTTCCCAACTACTTTTCTTTTTTCGTTCCCAGCCTTGAGAAATGAAGAAGGAGAGATCCCCACCGGAGAAGCAATAAAGCCTTCACTCGATCGACGATTAACCTTCAAAAATGAAATAAAGAGGTAGTGAGACTGACCGCAATAGGGATCCGCTGACGATTGAGCAGCAAAATGATCGATCTGAATAAAAAGAAAGTGAGTAAGCCCAGCCCCTGCCTTAGCTAGGCGCAGGTCCTTCCCTGCGCCCTAGATCAGGGAAAAACTGGCAGGAGATCAACAAGTAGGAATCTAAGGAAATTGCGGAGTCGTACCAAAAAAGATCAAGTTGCCCCAATGCTCTTAAAACCTCCTGGGCGAGAAAAGCTAACTTCGAATATGTGTCCCGATTGCTTGTAAAGTATCCAAGAGACAAAAAAGACCGGAGTCAGGATGAACCGGTACGGATTGTCTCTAGGTGCTTGGATAGCTCTTAGGTACTAGTTGATCGAAAGCGGGATGAGGCGTAGCTTAGTCAGGGCAAGGCTAAAAACCTATCCAACTGATCGAAGCAACTAATGGAAAGATCTCTCCTTGTATATTAGGGGACTTCTTGACGGAAATTCTCGTGGCAGTCGATTAGCGTCCACTGATCTACCGGGCAGTACCTCCATCGCCAGGTAGTCCTCAGTTCTGCTATCTACAAACAACTGATCATACACCGATTCTTACACACTATACAGGATCGCTTGGTAGCAAGCAGTCCAGTTCCCCGGGCTTTCTCCCTTCAAGGTGTTAGGAATCGATTGAATCATCCCTGTACTTCTACTCGATAAGAAGGTAGCGGGGATAAGACCTTTTGGATAGGGACGAGACTACCAGGGGAAGAGACGAAGTGGCTTAGGCCAATCATTCCGGTTAGCGTAGTGAAGCTGTGAAAGAAAATCTCCATCATCAAAGACAAGGAAATCAACTTCACTAGATGGTGAGCTACCTCATTCTCTTCCTGTTGAGGTGGGAAACCCCTCATCCCTTGGTTGTCAATCAGTTTAGTTTGAAACCCCCGGTCGAGTAGCAAAGCCCCCTGTCTCAGACTCTTTTCGAACCTCTTCCTATCGGTCAGTTCTCTCCGCACCTCCTCTAGATAATGGTTGGTTCAACTCCGTCGAAGTCAGGCATCTTGTCAACTCTCCGGCACCGGTAGTCTGGCGAGTAACCCACTCTCTCTTTATTTTCCTTCAGCAACCGCTCAACACTAGTGGTTCTAGTGGCCAGGTGGAACAGATCGGTGAATTCTTGCCTTTCAAACTTCTCCCTCATATTGAAGTTCAGAGCTAAACTAACACACTCCTTTTCGGTCAAGGAGGTCTGACATCTAGTCCTCAGCTTCCTAAACCTCGCGATGTACTTTTCGACCGACTCGCCTTGGAGCTGAGTAACTCTTGCCAAATAGGCCACTGTAATGTCTGGTTCTGTCCTATAGAATTGCTCATGGAACTAGCTTTCCAGATCGTACCAACTGTTAATAGAGTTTGGAGGGAGGTTCATATACCAGGGGAAGGCCGATTTAGTAAGAGAGTTGGCAAAGAGCCTCAACTTGAGATAGTCCTTGGACCCAGCTTCCCCGCACTGGACCGAGAACCGAGCTATATGCTCAATAGTCGACTTCTTCTCCTCACCGGAAAAGAGAACAAAGTCAGGCACCTTATAGCCCTTTGGAAACTGATGAACTCGGTCGATCCAATCAGGGTATGCTTTCCTAGACGTAGGCCTCATTAAGGGCCTGACGTCAATTCCAAGCTGCTGTAGCGCCTCGACCATGTAATTTCTTTCCAGATCCAATGGTGCCTGTGGAACTCTTGTGGCGGGGAAGGAGTACTTTTGATTTTCTTTATTCCTAAAGAGGGACGTAATTTGAAGAGTAATTTATCCTCCTTTCCCTTTGGAAGTAATTCATCTCTGGCATCTCTTTCAGTTGGTTAGCTAGTGTCATTGTCCTTCGGCTTCTTCAGTGGCCAAGTTGAAGCGTTCAACGGTTCTTCGGCCTACCGCCTTTCTTTTTTCAAGGTTGAGCTTGTTCAATTGAAGCTAATGCTATGCAGCCCTTCCTTCCCTTCAACCGGGTACTTCAGCTTCGTGGGATTTTGAGAAGCCTTCTAAGCCCGTCCACTGCCCTGGCTTTCAAAGCATTGAAATAAGACAAGGCAGGGGGGTGGAGTGAGCCTAGAGTAGAGGCTCTGAGACTCTCAACTCAGACTTAGGAGAAGGGAAAGAAACTAGGACATTAACCGAGGTTGAAAGAGCATAGGGAGCTGCTCCGCCAGTTGATCTAGAGAGATGGGTCACTCTTTCGCATCTCGCGCTGTGGTGATTGGTAGAGGAGCCGAGCGTACGCTAGAATCAAGTGCCTAAGGGATTCCACTAGGCAATCGGACCACTACATCGAATGTAATCAACTGGTTTCACGCTGCGCTTTGGTAGTTAGAGTTCGGAAAGCAAAGTGAGCAGCTTCTCCTGTCCACTATGGCTGACTTGACTTGGTTTTTTTCAAGGAACGCAGCCATCCCTCATGGTAGGAAAGCCTCACCTCCTAGACAAGGTGCAACCGCGAGCTTTCTATAATAAATTTCCTACTTAGGAAGAGCTCTTCTCAAAGACAGGCGCACCTACTAAACCTATCAGTCTAGTCTCTATAAGGTCCAGTTTCGATCTCGAACCAACAACCTTTACTTAACTTAATAGGTCGGAAGAGAGATATTCAGAAAACCCGATTTCCTGTCCTGTCTTAAGAACCTGACTCAAAAGAGAAAAGAAGACCGGACTAAAAGAGATATCACTTTCGACGATTGAACTGCACTTTTATATCAGGAACGTCGACTTGCACTTGCAATATTGAATTGAACTTTCCGGAATCCTTGCTCCTGGCAACTATTCACATGGGCCACTCATAAGAATAAGACGTTCAACTCCCTAAAACACGTAGTTTTGAGAGACTCAGAATATCAGTGCCTTGGGTAAATGCCTACCTTCGGGAGAATCTTACCGAAGGAGTTTAAAACCTGTCCTCTTCGCTTCCCAAGATATTTAGGGAAAAGGGCCTTGTCAGCCATCGCTTGTTGACGACGGAACGCATCGTCAAAACAAGGGTCCTCGCGTTGGACTTAGTTGGAAAGGTGGGTCTTCGGCATGTCCCTTGCTTGCGAACTTCTTTAGTAGGGCGGGTTTGGAGATCCCATTCCTCACCTTTCCCCTTGCCCCCAGACTTCACTCTTTCAACACTTGTATACTTTATAAATAGTCAGACCTGCCCCTGTCTCCAACAAGTGTGTGATCCACCGATTCACTGAGTGACTCTTTCTTACCGCTGGAGTCCCTTCCCTATCTCAACAAGCCCTATCAGACTTCCGATCCATCTCTTCTTTGCCGATTGAAGAAAGCCAACTATGGTCTCAAACGATAAAAAAGCCCTTTATATCTATATTTTTAGTAAAGCCTAAAGGCCCTGCAATCAAAGGTTAGCGCTAACGCGCAACGGCTTTCGCGCAAGTTGCAAGATCCCTTGCTTCTTGCCTTCGAGCCGGAGCTTGCTGGGTAGTGAAGTGGTCCGTGAAGGTTAACTCACACTTGTGTTAAGCAAGCAGAGTAGTCAAGCCAGAGAGGCAAAAAAAAGCAAGAAGCGGTTTTCGTTCGATCGACGGAATCAATCGTACTTTCACAGCGGTGGA